CATTCGATGTTGTTTAATGGGGAGTTAGAATACAGGTGTAGGCTAAGTAAATCAATGGACAGCCTCGGTCCTTTTGAAAATACCAGTGTAAGTGAAGATCCAATTATAAATGATATGGATAAAGACATTTTAAATTGTAATGACAAGTCTAATTACAGTAATGTTGATCATTTAGTCAGCGACAGATACATTCGTAATTTCATATCTGCTGACACTTTTTTCGTTAGGGATAGTAATAGGGACAGCTATTCCATATATTTTGATATTGAAAATAAAAATTTTGAGATTGACAACGACCGTTCTTTTCTAAGTGAACTAAAAAGTTCTTTTTATAATTATCAGACTTCTAGTTATATAAATAATGCACCTAAAAGTAACGATACTCGCCACGATCGTTACGTGTATGATACTAATTCTCATTATATTTGGAATAATCACATTAATAGTTGCATTGACAGTTATCTTCGTTCTCAAATTTGTATTGATAGTTATATTTTAAGCAATAGTGACAGTGACAGCTACATTTATAGTTACATTTGTAGCGAAAGCGTAAATAGTAGTAAAAGCGAGAGTTCCAGTATAAAAACTAGCACAGATGGTAGTGATTTTACTATAAGTTCTAATAATTTAAATGTAACTCAAAAATACAGGCATTTGTGGATTCAATGCGAAAATTGTTATGGATTAAATTATAAAAAATTTTTAAAATCAAAAATGAATATTTGTGAACAGTGTGGATGTCATTTGAAAATGAGTAGTTTCGATAGAATCGAACTTTCGATTGATCCCGGTACTTGGGATCCTATGAACGAAGACATGGTCTCTCTGGATCCCATTGAATTTCATTCGGAGGAGGAACCTTATAAAGATCGTATTGATTCTTATCAAAAAAATACAGGATTAACTGAGGCCGTTCAAACAGGCACAGGCCAACTAAATGGTATTCCCGTAGCAATTGGAGTTATGGATTTTCAGTTTATGGGGGGTAGTATGGGATCTGTAGTGGGCGAAAAAATCACACGTTTGGCCGAGTATGCTACCAATCAATTTTTACCTCTTATTATAGTGTGTGCTTCCGGAGGAGCACGCATGCAAGAAGGAAGTTTGAGCTTGATGCAAATGGCTAAAATATCTTCTGCTTTATATGATTATCAATCAAATAAAAAGTTATTTTATGTATCAATCCTTACATCCCCTACCACAGGTGGGGTGACGGCCAGTTTTGGTATGTTGGGAGATATCATTATCGCCGAACCCAATGCTTACATTGCATTTGCGGGTAAAAGAGTAATTGAACAAACATTGAATAAGACAGTACCCGAGGATTCACAAGTGGCTGAATATTTATTCCATAAGGGCTTATTCGATCCAATCGTACCACGTAATCCTTTAAAGGGCGTTCTGAGTGAGTTATTTCGGCTACATGCTTTCTTTCCTTTGAATCAAAATTAGATCAAGTAGAGCCTTAGAGTCTTAATTTAATAAGAGTATTTAATAAGAGTATTAATTTATTAAAACTTAATAAAATTTTTTATGTGTGGTGATCAAGTAGTTATTTAATTTATAGGAATCAAAGTAAAAATACGAAGAATGGATTTTTTCTTTGGTAACATAAGATTTAATTGTAGAAAGAACCATCCAGATCATCTTTTTATCGATATTCCTGGTTACTAACCAGGAAATCCCGATTAAACAAAATAAAAGAGTTAATTCTTTCTTCCGTGAAATTGGTTAACAAGGTCTTGCATCTTTCTATATCTCCCGAAAATCACCCCCCACTAAAAATCCTTTTTGTTGGATCGTATTATTATAATGAATTCTTTGAGAATTTCTAATAAATCCTTTTTTTAGTAAATTTTATAAAATTTTTAAATTTATAAGACAAGAACAAGATAATAACTAATAATACGAATAATATAAAGGGTGGATTATCATACATATATTTCATGTAGAAACATGTAGAAAGATTTAGATTTATAGGTCCATTTATTTACATATTTATTGGATTTTATTAATTAATATATATTTATTAATTAATATACTTATATACTCCCTATTAAGTATATATACTCACTTAGGTATACTTAGTATAATATAACAATTATATATGAATTATAATATATCTTTATAACAATATAAGGATAAGGTTAAAATATTAATATAAAACAATAAATATAACAATAAATAACAGGTACAAATATTAAATCGAGGTACCCATTCTATGATAACTCTCAACAGCTTCCCCTCAATTTTTGTTCCTTTAGTGGGCTTAGTATTTCCGGCAATTGCAATGGCTTCTTTATCTCTTTATGTTCAAAAAAACAAGATTTTTTAGATACAATAAGGACAAATCTTTTTTTTTCAAGACTTACTTGGATCATAACACGGATATCTATTTAGTAGAATATGGTATAACATGTGGCTTCCTTCGGGCATAAGCTCTTATGTATGTATAAACATGATATTATGGGTAAATGAATTATAACTATTTTCAAATAGATCGGGATCGGGGAGAATTTCTGAAATGTAAAGTCAATATATCTATATGTATTATGTATTCGGAAATCATATATCATATGAAAGGGATGTTATTATTTTAGTTTGGATCTAAGAAATTCGATGAATTACCCCTAAACGTTCACATCATAATAGTGCTGGTTGATGAGAGTTACTTCGGAAACAAAAAAAAGTAAAATAAAATTTATTTTTGTTATTCTCCCAATTCCAATAAAATGCAACTAGGTCTAGTTATAGTATGAGTTGGCGATCAGAACGTATATGGATAGAACTTATAGCGGGGTCTCGAAAAACAAGTAATTTCTGCTGGGCCTTTATTCTTTTTTTAGGTTCATTAGGGTTTTTATTGGTTGGAACGTCCAGTTATTTTGGTAGGAATTTTATATCTTTATTTCCTTCTCAGCAAATAATTTTTTTTCCACAAGGGATCGTGATGTCTTTCTATGGGATCGCAGGTCTTTTTATTAGCTCCTATTTGTGGTGCACAATTTCGTGGAATGTAGGTAGTGGTTATGATCGATTCGATATAAAAGAGGGCATAGTGTGTATTTTTCGTTGGGGATTTCCTGGAAAAAATCGTCGCATATTCCTCCGATTCCTTATGAAAGACATTCAGTCCATCAGAATAGAAATTAAAGAAGGTATTTATGCTCGTCGTGTCCTTTATATGGAAATCAAAGGCCAGGGGGCCATTCCCTTGACTCGTACTGATGAGAATTTGACTCCACGAGAAATTGAGCAAAAAGCTGCTGAATTGGCCTATTTCTTGCGTGTACCAATTGAAGTATTTTGAAAAAAGGAACTGAAGAATGAATACTTTGCAAGAGAGAAAAAACTCAAGAATCCTCGTTTTTTTATATAGCATAACTTAACTGAAGTTTCTTCAGAACGCTTATTCGAGCCAAAGCAAACGTATACGAAATAATTCTAAAACAAAATTTTTTGTGTCCACAATTTTTTTTTTAGAAATATTTGATATTTTGATAGAACGGGAGTTCTTTCGTCTCGCAATCCAACTACTATTAATTTGAAGTGGGCTTTTTCTTATTCTATTTCTGTATTCTTTCTAAATTCAAGGACTAACCACTGTACTGAATCACAAAAAAAATCGGAAATAGATTCATGGGCTCGATAACTTGTAATAGAACTTATGCTTGATAGAAATATTAGTATCGTATAGAGTCGACGAAGGAGGTGCGTTCAGTAAAAATTTTAAAATTCACAGACGAAAAAATGGCAAAAAAGAAAGTATTCATTTCCCTTCTATATCTTGCATCTATAGTATTTTTGCCTTGGTGGATCTCTCTCTCATTTAATAAAAGTCTGGAATCTTGGGTTACTAATTGGTGGAATACTAGGCAATCCGAAATTTTTTTGAATGATATTCAAGAAAAGAGTATTCTAAAAAAATTCATAGACTTAGAGGAACTCCTACGTTTGGACGAAATGTTAAAGGAATACCCGGAAGCACATTTACAAAAGCCTCGCATCGAAATCTACAAAGAAACGATCCAATTGATCAAGATGCACAATGAGGATCGCACGCATACAATTTTACACTTCTCGACAAATATAATCTGTTTCGTTATTCTAAGCGGTTATTCTATTCTAGGTAATGAAGAACTTGTTATTCTTAACTCTTGGGTTCAAGAATTCCTATATAACTTAAGCGACACAATAAAAGCCTTTTCTATTCTTTTATTAACTGATTTATGTATAGGATTCCATTCGCCCCACGGTTGGGAACTAATGATTGGCTCTGTCTACAAAGATTTTGGATTTGCTCATAATGATCAAATTATATCCGGTCTTGTTTCTACTTTTCCAGTCATTTTAGATACAATTTTTAAATATTGGATCTTTCGTTATTTAAATCGTGTATCTCCTTCACTTGTAGTGATTTATCATTCAATGAATGACTGAAAAATGATCGAACGATCCAATTATAATATTTGTTACTTTGTAGATAAGCAAAACATTCAAAACTGTACTTATTCTTTCTACCCATCCAAGGGATTCCTCCAATATTCCAGTAAAATTATTTATATTTAAGTAAATAGCAAAATTATAGATAGGGAACTATACTAGCGACCTGCCTAATTTTATTGTATAAATTTTCGGGATCAATGATTGGACCATGCAAACTAAAAATACCTTTTTTTGGATAAAGAAAGAGATTACTCGATCCATTTCCGTATCGCTCATGATATATATAATAACCCAGGCACCCCTTTCAAATGCATATCCCATTTTTGCACAGCAGGGTTATGAAAATCCACGAGAAGCGACTGGCCGTATTGTATGTGCCAATTGCCATTTAGCTAATAAACCCGTGGATATCGAGGTTCCACAAGCGGTACTTCCTGATACTGTATTTGAAGCAGTTGTTCGAATTCCTTATGATCTGCAACTGAAACAAGTTCTTGCTAATGGTAAAAAAGGAGCTTTGAATGTAGGGGCTGTTCTTATTTTACCCGAGGGGT